AATGAATTGCCTGATAAAAGGATTACCTTGATAGGGTAAATCAGGTAATTTAATATTACATTCATTATATTTAATAGAATTAAACTATTTCTAAAAGTATCAAAAACTTTTGTGCATCATACACCAAAATATAAAAAGATAAGCTAATTAAGCTACTGGGCTCATACCCCATTTATAAAGGTTCTAATCCTTTTCTTTTTAATTTTTAATAATTCATCAAAAATTGTATTTTTCATAATTTTAATAATAGGAACACTAATTTCTATTTCAGCTAATTCTTGACTAGGAGCTTGAATAGGTTTAGAAATTAATTTATTATCTTTTATTCCCCTAATAAGAGATAATAAATTGATATCAACAGAAGCCTCACTAAAGTATTTTCTAACACAAGCATTAGCTTCTTCAGTGTTCTTATTTGCTACAATTTTATTCTTATTGAATTCAAATAAAATTAATTCTAATTTTTTAATAGAAATAATAATCTTTTCTTCTTTATTATTAAAAAGAGGCTCTGCTCCATTCCACTTTTGATTTCCCAATGTAATGGAAGGCCTTTCCTGACTAAATGCTTTAATTTTAATAACCTGACAAAAAATTGCTCCCCTAATATTAATTTCATATATTATTTTTAAACCTCTAATTATTACTAGAATTATTTTATCTAGATTAATTGGTGCATTAGGGGGATTAAATCAAACCTCTTTACGAAAATTAATAGCTTATTCCTCAATTAATCATCTAGGATGAATATTAGCCGCAATATATGATAGAAACTTAATATGAATAACTTACTTTATATTTTATACATTCTTAACTTTTACAATAATTTTTATATTCAATATATTTAAAACATCACATATAAACCAATTATTTACATTATCTTTTCATTCAAAAACAATAAAATTTTTTTTATTTTTTAATTTATTATCATTAGGAGGACTTCCCCCATTTCTAGGATTTTTACCAAAATGACTAGTAATCCAATCATTGACAATAAATAATCAATTATTTCTATTAACTTTTATAGTTTTAATAACATTAATTACTTTATATTTCTATATACGTCTGTCATACAGAGCATTTATACTTAATTACCATGAAAATAATTGAATAATTAATTCTTTATACAATTCAACCTATTTAAAAATTTTTATAACTTATTCTTTTTTTTCTTCTATAGGATTATTTTTAATATTTTCTTTATATTTCTTGCTTTAAGGCTTTAAGTTAAATAAACTAATAGCCTTCAAAGCTATAAATATAAGAATAATCTTTTAAGCCTTAGTAAATATTTACTCCTTTAGAATTGCAGTCTAATGTCATTATTGACTATAAAGCCAATTATTTATGATTAAAGAGAATAACTCTCATAAATAGATTTACAGTCTATTGCCTAAATTTCAGCCATTTAATCGCAACAATGGTTATTCTCTACTAATCATAAAGATATTGGAACTTTATACTTTATTTTCGGAGCTTGAGCAGGTATAGTAGGAACTTCATTAAGAATTCTTATTCGAGCAGAATTAGGTCACCCTGGTGCATTAATTGGAGATGACCAAATTTATAACGTAATTGTTACAGCTCATGCCTTTATTATAATTTTTTTTATAGTAATGCCAATTATAATTGGAGGATTTGGAAATTGACTGGTACCAATTATATTAGGAGCCCCAGATATAGCTTTTCCTCGAATAAATAATATAAGTTTTTGACTTTTACCTCCAGCATTAACACTACTTCTAGTAAGCAGCATAGTAGAAAATGGAGCTGGAACAGGATGAACTGTTTACCCTCCTTTATCTTCTAATATTGCCCATGGAGGTGCTTCTGTTGATTTAGCTATCTTCTCCCTTCATTTAGCTGGAATTTCGTCAATTTTAGGAGCAGTAAATTTTATTACTACAGTTATTAATATACGATCTTCTGGTATTACATTTGATCGAATGCCTTTATTTGTATGATCAGTAGTAATTACAGCTTTACTTTTATTACTTTCTTTACCCGTTCTTGCCGGAGCAATTACAATATTATTAACTGATCGAAATATTAATACTTCATTTTTTGACCCTGCAGGAGGAGGAGACCCAATTCTATACCAACATCTATTTTGATTTTTTGGACACCCTGAAGTATACATTTTAATTTTACCTGGATTTGGAATAATCTCTCATATTATTAGTCAAGAATCAGGGAAAAAGGAAACATTTGGATCCCTAGGAATAATTTATGCAATATTAGCAATTGGGCTTTTAGGGTTTATTGTATGAGCTCATCATATATTTACAGTAGGAATAGACGTAGATACACGAGCTTATTTTACATCAGCCACAATAATTATTGCTGTCCCAACAGGAATTAAAATTTTTAGTTGACTTGCCACTCTTTATGGAACTCAACTAAATTATTCACCAGCTACTTTATGAGCCTTAGGATTTGTATTCTTATTTACAGTAGGAGGGTTAACTGGAGTTGTTTTAGCTAATTCATCTATCGATATTATCTTACATGACACATACTATGTAGTAGCACATTTCCATTATGTACTTTCTATGGGAGCTGTATTTGCTATTATGGCTGGATTTATTCATTGATACCCTCTATTTACAGGATTAACATTAAATACTAAAATATTAAAAAGTCAATTTACTATTATATTTATAGGAGTAAATTTAACTTTCTTTCCCCAACACTTCTTAGGTTTAGCAGGAATACCTCGACGATATTCTGACTATCCAGATGCTTACACAACTTGAAATGTAATCTCAACTATTGGATCAACAATCTCTTTATTAGGAATTTTATTCTTTTTCTTTATTATTTGAGAAAGTTTAGCATCTCAACGACAAGTTATATTCCCTGTTCAATTAAATTCATCTATTGAATGACTTCAAAATACCCCACCAGCTGAACATAGTTATTCTGAATTGCCATTATTAACTAATTTCTAATATGGCAGATTAGTGCAATGGATTTAAGCTCCATATATAAAGTATTTTACTTTTATTAGAATACTAATGTCAACGTGAGCAAATTTAGGTCTACAAGATAGTTCTTCCCCTTTAATAGAACAATTAATCTTTTTTCATGATCATACTTTATTAATTTTAGTAATAATTACAGTTTTAGTCGGTTATTTAATAGTTATATTATTATTTAACAAATATGTCAATCGATACCTTTTACATGGACAAACTATTGAAATTATCTGAACTATTTTACCAGCAATTATTCTTTTATTTATTGCTTTCCCTTCTCTTCGTCTTTTATACTTACTTGACGAAATTAATGAACCTTCTATTACTTTAAAAACTATTGGTCATCAATGATACTGAAGTTATGAATATTCAGACTTTAATGATATTGAATTTGACTCATATATAATTCCTACAAATGAACTATCTGTTGATAGATTCCGATTACTTGATGTAGACAATCGAGTAGTACTACCAATAAATTCCCAAATTCGAATTCTAGTAACAGCCGCTGATGTAATTCATTCTTGAACAGTCCCCGCTTTAGGAGTAAAGGTTGATGGGACTCCTGGACGACTAAATCAAACTAATTTCCTAATTAATCGACCAGGTTTATTTTATGGACAATGTTCAGAAATTTGTGGAGCTAATCACAGTTTTATACCAATTGTAATTGAAAGAATTCCTGTAAATTACTTTATCAAATGAATTTCTAATAATATAAACTCTTCATTAGATGACTGAAAGCAAGTACTGGTCTCTTAAACCATTCTATAGTAAATTAGCACTTACTTCTAATGAAAAAATTAGTTAAACAAATAACATTAGTTTGTCAAACTAAAATTATCAATTTATTGATATTTTTTAATCCCTCAAATAGCACCAATTGGTTGATTAAGTTTATTTATTATTTTTTCTATTGCATTTGTAATTTTTAATATAATAAATTATTACTCTTTTATTCCTTCTATACCTAAATCAAGTCTTTCGATTAAAACACAATCTATAAATTCATTAAATTGAAAATGATAACAAATTTATTTTCAGTATTCGACCCTTCTTCTAGTATTTTCAATTTATCATTAAATTGATTAAGAACTTTTTTAGGAATTTTGATAATTCCATCCGCCTATTGACTTATACCATCTCGATATCATATTTTTTGAAATAATATTTTATTAACACTTCATAAGGAATTTAAAACACTTTTAGGACCTATAGGAGCCAATGGTTCAACCTTTTTATTTGTTTCTTTATTTTCAATAATTTTATTTAATAATTTCATAGGGTTATTCCCATATATTTTTACAAGTACAAGTCATTTAACTTTAACACTAACACTAGCCTTACCTTTATGATTAAGTTTTATACTATTTGGATGAATCAATAATACTCAGCATATATTTGCTCACTTAGCACCTCAAGGGACACCTGCCGTTCTAATACCATTTATAGTATGTATTGAAACAATTAGAAATATTATTCGACCTGGAACTTTAGCAGTACGATTAACTGCTAATATAATTGCAGGACATCTATTATTAACTCTTTTAGGAAATACTGGTCCCTCAATGTCTACTATTCTTTTAAGAGTATTAATTATCACTCAAATTGCCTTACTAGTTTTAGAATCAGCAGTTGCAATAATTCAATCTTATGTATTTGCTGTTCTTTCTACTCTTATCTAGAGAAGTAAATTAATGTCAACTCACTCAAATCACCCATTCCACTTAGTAGACTACAGACCATGACCTTTAACTGCCTCAATTGGGGCAATAACAACTGTTGCTGGAATAGTAAAATGATTCCACCAATATAATATATCCCTATTTCTTCTAGGAAATATTATTACTATTTTAACTGTTTATCAATGATGACGAGATGTCTCTCGAGAAGGTACTTTTCAAGGTCTTCATACTGAAGCAGTTACAACAGGATTACGATGAGGAATAATTTTATTTATTTTATCAGAAGTTTTATTTTTCGTTTCTTTTTTTTGAGCTTTCTTCCATAGTAGTTTATCCCCATCAATTGAATTAGGAGCTATCTGGCCTCCAATAGGAATTACCCCCTTTAACCCATTTCAAATTCCCCTCTTAAATACTGTAATTTTATTAACTTCAGGAATTACTGTAACTTGAGCTCATCATAGATTAATGGAAGGAAATCATTCTCAAGCAGCACAAAGATTATTCTTTACAGTAACTTTAGGAATTTATTTTACAATTCTTCAAGCTTATGAATATATTGAAGCACCTTTTACTATTGCCGACTCAGTTTATGGATCAACATTTTTTATAGCAACAGGATTCCATGGAATTCATGTATTAATCGGAACTACATTCTTATTAATTTGCTTAATTCGACACTTAAGAAATCATTTCTCAAAAAATCACCACTTTGGATTTGAAGCTGCTGCCTGATACTGACACTTTGTCGATATTGTATGATTATTCCTTTATGTATCAATTTATTGATGAGGAGGTTAATTAATTATCTATATAGTATAAAAAGTATATTTGACTTCCAATCATATGGTCTATTATTAATAGTATAGATAATTTTATCAATTTTAACAATAAGTCTAATTATTCTAACAATTTCAGTAGTAGTAATACTATTAGCATCTATTTTATCAAAAAAAACTTTAGTTGATCGAGAAAAATCTTCTCCCTTCGAATGTGGATTCGACCCAAAATCATCTTCCCGACTACCTTTCTCTTTACGGTTTTTTTTAATTACAATTATTTTTTTAATTTTTGATGTTGAAATTGCATTAATTCTACCAATCATTTGTATTATTAAATTCTCAAATCTCTTCATATGAACAACTACATCAATTATTTTTATTCTAATTTTACTAATTGGTCTTTATCATGAATGAAATCAAGGAATACTAAATTGATCTAATTAAAGGGTTGTAGTTAATTATAACATTTGATTTGCATTCAAAAAGTATTGATCATTCAATCTACCTTGAATATGAAGCGATAAATTGCAATTAGTTTCGACCTAATCTTAGGTATAATTTACCCTTATTCTTTAATTGAAGCCAAAAAGAGGCTTATCACTGTTAATGATAGAATTGAGATTCATACTCCAATTAAAGAAGTATGATGTTCAAGAAAAAGCTGCTAACTTTTATCTTTTAATGGTTAAATTCCATTTATACTTCTTAATTTATATAGTTTAAGTAAAACATTACATTTTCATTGTAAAATTAAAAATATTTTTTTTTATAAATTACTAAAAAAAATTCACTATTCAAAGATAAATTTATCTCCCTAACATCTTCAGTGTCATACTCTAACTATAAGCTATTTGAATAAAAACAAATTATATATATATATATAACTATAATTCAAAGAATAAAACTTAATAAATAAATCTTTAAATTATTATTTTGTAATACCTGATTTAATTGAGAATTTTTTACTAAATTATAATACAATTGTTGTCCTCCAAAATATTCAGATCAACCCTGATCAAAAGACTTAACGGCTAATTTACCAACAATCAAAGAATAATTCATAATCCCATAAGTAGAAATATAAGGCATAAACCATATTGATCCTAAAAAATAAGATGAATTATAATTATTTAAAGCCTTATTGAAAAAAAATAGAGAAACATTAGAAATTAAGTAGCCTATTAGTCCTCCTACAATACATACAAATAAAGTTAATAATTTTAAATGAGAAGGTAAAACAATCACCAAAGGACTTGGAAAAATTAATCAACTTAATATTCTACCCCCGAAAATTCTTAAAATTAATAAACCTATTATACTCTTTAACATCACTCAACCTTCATCATTCAATATATTTAAAGAAGAAAAATTAGAATCCCCAGTTATAGTATAATAAACTAATCGGAATGAATAACAAACGGTTAAACCAGTTGAAAAAAAATATAAAAAGAAAGAAAACATATTAATATAGGACAAAGAAACTATTTCTAAAATTAAATCCTTTGAATAAAACCCGGCTAAAAAAGGTATCCCACATAAAGCTAAATTAGCCACATTAAAACATGAAGAAGTTAAAGGCATTATTAAACTTAAACTACCCATCAATCGAATATCTTGACAATTATTTATATTATGAATAATAGCTCCTGCACATATAAATAGTAAAGCCTTAAATAAAGCATGTGTTAATAAATGAAAAAATGCTAACTTATAATAACCCATTGATAAAATACTTATTATTAAACCCAACTGACTTAAAGTAGATAAAGCAATAATTTTCTTTAAATCAAATTCATAATTAGCCCCTAATCCCGCCATAAATATAGTTAATCCAGAAATCAATAATAAAAAATTCCCTATTGGAGATCTTCTTAAAACAATATTAAATCGAATTAATAAATAAACTCCTGCAGTTACTAAAGTAGAAGAATGAACCAAAGCAGAAACAGGAGTAGGGGCAGCCATTGCAGCAGGCAACCAAGAAGAAAAAGGAATCTGAGCTCTTTTAGTTATTGCTGCTAACATTACCAACCCTCCAATAATTAATATTTCTAAATCACTTTTCATAACTTCTAAATAAAATACATAATTTCAACTTCCATAGTTTAATATTCAAGCAATAGCTAATAATAACGCCACATCTCCAATTCGATTAGATAACGCTGTTAATATACCAGCATTATAAGACTTTACATTTTGAAAGTAAATTACTAAACAATAAGAAACAAGTCCTAATCCATCCCATCCCAGTAAAATTCTAATCAAATTAGGACTAATAATTAATAACATCATTGAACTAACAAATATTAATACTAATATAATAAACCGATTAATCTTATAATCACTTCTTATATATTCTTTTCTATAAAAAATTACTAAAGAAGAAATTATTAACACAAAAGATATAAAAATTAAACTTATTCAATCAAATAATAAAGTTATTACAATATTCATTGAATTAAAAGAAACTACTTCCCATTCAATAAAAATTCTATAGTCATTTATAATAAAAGTAATACCTAATAAAAAACTTAATAAACTAAAAAAAAATAATCTAATAAATCTAATTGTACAAATTGATAAATATTTCACGGTTTAAAGAGAATAGCTCTCATCAATGACACCACAAATCAATATTTTATTTAAACTATTTAAACATAATCATAATATACATGTATCCCCCTTCAAAATTAATAAATTTAAAGGAAACCAATGTAAAAATAAAAGTAAAAATTCTCGAACAGAACCTCCACTAAATGAATACGCCCCTGAAAAAATTTTTCCGTGTTGTCTATAAGCATATAAATATAAAGTATAAGCTGCTCTAAAAAAAGATAATAGTGATAATATTAATATAGTAACTCATGATCAACTAACAATTCTATTAATTAAAGAAATTTCCCCCAATAAATTTAATGTAGGAGGAGCTGCTATATTAGCAGAACTTAGTAAAAATCATCATAAAGCTATAGAGGGTATAAAATTTAATCAGCCCCTATTAATTAATAATCTACGACTACCCAACCGTTCATAAGAAATATTAGCTAAACAAAATAATCCAGAAGAACATAATCCATGAGCAATTATTAAAGTGTAAGAACCACAAATTCCTGAATAAGTTATTGTTATTAACCCAGCTAAAACAATTCCTATATGTGCAACTGATGAATAAGCAATTAAAGCCTTTAAATCTGTCTGACGTAAACAAATTAAACTAACCAGTACTCCACCAACTAATCTAATTCTAACCCAAACATAATTAAATTTTAATCCTATTAATTGTAAAAAAGGTAAAACTCGTAATAAACCATACCCTCCTAATTTTAGTATAATTCCAGCTAAAATTATAGACCCAGATACAGGAGCTTCTACATGAGCCTTAGGAAGTCATAAATGAACTAAAAATATTGGCATTTTAACTAAAAAAGCCATTACTAATGAAAAGTACAAAATTTCTAATTCAAATATATAATTATTTAACAAGTAAAAATTTATAGTCCCCGCAACCTTATAAGTATAAAAAATACCTACTAATATAGGTAAAGAAACTAATAATGTATAAAATAATAAATATACACCAGCTTGTAAACGCTCAGGTTGATACCCCCATCCTAAAATAAGAAATAATGTAGGAATTAATCTTCTTTCAAAAAATAAATAAAATATAAATAATCTCATTCTTCTAAAAGTTAATACTAATAATACTAATAATAAAATAATATTAACTAAAAATAAATTAACATAATTATTATACTTAAACACTGATTCTCTAGCCATTAATATTAAAGAAACAATTCATAGTCTTAATAAAATTAATCCATAAGAAATTATATCACAGCCAAAAAAATAAGAAACAGATATAAAATAATTTCTATACATATTTATTACAATAAAAATGAATCTTAATAAAAATAGTAAACTCTGAACCATTCAGTAAGTATTATGTATTAAACATAAAGGAAATAAAAATAAAATAAAAATAATAATTTTTAACATTGTAAAATATTAAATCTTTGAAAATAATCATTCCCATGAGTACGAATTATTCTAACCAAAATTGAAAGACCTAACGCCCCTTCACAAACTCTAAAAGTTAAAAATATTATTCTAAAAAAAAATTCAAAATTAAGTATATTTAAATAAATAAACAATAATAAAAATAATCTTAAAACAATATATTCTAATCTTAATAGTATAGATAATAAATGCTTACGATTAGATACAAAAGTAAATACACCTATAATAAATAAAATACTCGATAAAACTCAATTTAAAATTGTTAACATTAGTTTTAATAGTTTAATAAAAACATTGGTCTTGTAAATCAAAAATAAGAAATATTCTTTTAAAACTTCAAGAGAAAAGAAATTTCTTTATCATTAATCCCCAAAATTAATATTTTAATTAAACTACCTCTTGATATTATACAATGAATCTTAATAACATTACTACTTATTTTTAACTTTATCTTTTTTAATATAAAACACCCCCTAGCTATAGGATTAACCCTATTAATCCAAACAACATTAATTTGTCTAACGTCAGGATTAATAACTAAAACATTCTGATTTTCTTATATTTTATTCTTAGTATTTTTAGGAGGAATACTAGTCTTATTTATTTACGTCACATCACTAGCCTCTAACGAAATATTTACTTTTTCAATTAAATTAATAATAACAGCAATTATTATATTTATATTAAGAATTTCTATTTTAATTTTCATTGATAAAAACATCTTAACTCAATATACAAATATAGAAATTAAATCAATATTTGATATAAATTCCTATATTCCAGAAAATTCTATCTCCCTTGTAAAATTATATAATTATCCAACAAATTTATTAACTATTATACTAATAAACTATTTATTAATTACATTAATTGCTGTAGTTAAAATTACTAAACTTTTTAAGGGACCTTTACGACCTATATTCAACTAATGAACAAACCTTTACGAGTTAAACACCCTATTCTTAGAATTGCAAACGGAGCCTTAGTTGATCTCCCAGCACCAATCAATATTTCCGCATGATGAAATTTTGGATCTCTTTTATTTTTATGTTTAATGATTCAAATTCTTACTGGACTATTTTTAGCTATACATTATACAGCAGATATTAATTTAGCCTTTAATAGAGTTAATCACATTTGTCGAGACGTAAATTATGGATGATTATTACGAACTATACACGCTAATGGTGCATCATTTTTCTTTATTTGCATTTATTTACATGTAGGACGAGGAATTTACTATGGATCATACCTATTTACCCCTACTTGATTAGTAGGAGTAATTATTTTATTCCTCGTAATAGGAACTGCCTTTATAGGATATGTATTACCTTGAGGACAAATATCTTTCTGAGGAGCTACAGTAATTACTAATTTACTTTCAGCCATCCCATATTTAGGAATTGATTTAGTACAATGAGTATGAGGAGGATTCGCCGTTGATAATGCTACCCTTACACGATTTTTTACATTCCACTTTATTTTACCTTTTATTGTTCTTGCAATAACAATGATTCACATTTTATTCCTACACGAAACAGGTTCTAATAATCCTATAGGACTAAATTCAAATATCGACAAAATTCCATTCCACCCATATTTCACATTTAAGGATATTGTAGGATTTGTAGTAATAACAATAATTTTAATTCTATTAGTCTTAATTAATCCATACTTATTAGGAGACCCAGATAATTTTATCCCAGCAAATCCTCTAGTTACCCCTGTACATATTCAACCTGAATGATATTTTCTATTTGCATATGCAATTTTACGTTCAATTCCTAATAAGCTAGGAGGAGTAATTGCCCTTGTTCTTTCTATTGCAATTCTAGCTATTCTTCCATTTTATCATTTAAGTAAATTCCGAGGAATTCAATTTTACCCAATTAACCAAATTTTATTTTGAATAATAACAGTTACTGTAATTTTATTGACATGAATTGGAGCCCGACCGGTCGAAGAACCTTATGTATTAATTGGACAAATTTTAACAGTAGTATATTTTTCTTATTTCATATTTAATCCATTAATTATTAAATGATGAGATAATCTATTAAACTAGTTAATGAGCTTGAAATAAGCATATGTTTTGAAAACATAAGATAGAAATTAAATTTTCTATTAACTTTACTAAAAATAAATATTTAAATTAAATAAATTAAAAAAACCTTAAATCCCACAAAAAACAATAAAAAATTTAATGAAAAAGGTAAAAATCTCTTTCAAGCCAAATACATTAATTTATCATACCGAAATCGAGGTAAAGTACCTCGTACTCAAATAAATATAAAAGAAATAAAAGTTAATTTAACATAAAATAATAAAGAAAATACATCTCTGCCTAAAAATATTACACAAAATAATATACTTATAAATAAAATTCTTGCATACTCAGCTAAAAAAATTAAAGCAAATCCTCCTCTTCTATATTCAACATTAAATCCAGAAACTAATTCAGATTCTCCTTCTGCAAAATCAAAAGGAGTACGATTTGTTTCCGCTAAAGAAATTCTAAATCAAACCAATGCTATTGGAAATATAATAAATAAGAATCAAATAAATAATTGATATTTATAAAATATTAATATATTATAACCACCAATTAAAAAAACAAAACTTAATAAAACTAAAGCTAATCTCACTTCATAAGAAATAGTCTGAGCAACTGCTCGTAATCCTCCTAATAAAGCATAATTTGAATTAGAAGACCAACCAGCAACCATTACAGTATATACTCCCAATCTTGTACAACATAAGAAAAATAATAAACCTAAATTAAAAGAAAAAAGTTTTACAAATAAAGGCATACATATTCATACTAATAAAGAAAGAAATAAAGAAAAAATAGGAGAAAAATAATAAGAAATATAATTTGATAATAAAGGATAAGTTTGTTCCTTAGTAAATAATTTGATTGCATCACAAAAAGGCTGAGGAATACCTGCAATACCAACCTTATTAGGACCCTTACGAATTTGAATATACCCTAAAACTTTACGCTCTAAAAGAGTTAAAAACGCAACTCTTACTAATACAAAAATAATTAATAATAATCTACCAACAATAAATAATAAATTTTCTATAAAAAACAAGTACTATTTGTAATAAAAATCACATAAATAAATTCTAAATTTATTGCACTAATCTGCCAAAATAGTATAAATTATTTATATTCAATATAAAAATAATTATTTATTAAATATTAGGTCCTTTCGTACTGAAATATTTTAGATTTTTAAAGATAGAAACCAACCTGGCTTACGCCGGTTTGAACTCAGATCATGTAAGAATTTAAAAGTCGAACAGACTTAAAATTTAAGCGGCTACACCTAAAATTATATCTTAATCCAACATCGAGGTCGCAATCTTTTTTATCGATATGAACTCTCCAAAAAAATTACGCTGTTATCCCTAAAGTAACTTATTTTTTTAATCGTTAATAACGGATCAATTATTCATAAATTAATGATTTTTAAAATTAAAAGTTTATTAAATTTTAATATCACCCCAATAAAATACAATTAATTATTATAATAAAAAAAATCTACAAAATTCTAATAATTTATGTATAAAGATTTATAGGGTCTTCTCGTCTTTTAATTATATTTTAGCTTTTTGACTAAAAAATAAAATTCTATTATAAATTTTTATGAAACAGTTAATATCTCGTCCAACCATTCATACCAGCCTTCAATTAAAAGACTAATGATTATGCTACCTTTGCACAGTTAGTATACTGCGGCCATTTAAATAATTCAGTGGGCAGGCTAGACTTTAAAAAAAATTCAAAAAGACATGTTTTTGTTAAACAGGCGAACATTATTTTTGCCGAGTTCTTTATAAAAACTTATCAATTTCACATATTTATACACCATAATATACTAATTTTATCATTATTTTTTTATTTTTAAAATTAAAATAAATACTCTAATACATAATTAAAATTTAATAAATAATAAATATTATAAAATAAATTATAACAATTTCATTAATAATAGCTATTTCTAAGCTTATATTTATTAAACTATTTAAAAATTTTTAATAATTTATTTCACAGCTTATCCCATAAAATATTAAAATAAAATAATTATTTAATTAATACATTTAACTAAATAATATAATATTTCTAAATTAAATTTATTTCTTAAAGAACTAGATACCTTTAAAAACGAATAACATTTCATTTCTAATATACTATATAAAATAATTTTGTCACATTAACTTTTATAATATATTAACTCTTTTAAAATCGAGAAAATTATAATAAATAATTTTTAATTAATAAACCCTGATACACAAGGTACAATAAATTAAATTTTCTTTTAAAATATTAATTTTTCAAATTATTTCAATTTTCTTTCACAATACTATTTAACTATAATTAAAATTATTTTTTCTTTATAAAATACTTAAACAAATCTCATAATAATTACTTTTAATAATTTATAGTAAAAAAAAAATTAATTAATAAATAAAATATAATCAATTTATATTGATTTGCACAAAAATCTTTTCAATGTAAATGAAATGCTTTACTGAATAAGCTTTAAATTGCATTCTAGATACACTTTCCAGTACATCTACTATGTTACGACTTATCTTATCTTAGTAATAAGAGTGACGGGCGATGTGTACATATTTTAGAGCTAAAATCAAATTATTAATCTTTATAATTTTACTATCAAATCCACCTTCAATAAACATTTCAAATTTATATTCGTTTAAATAAATTTATTGTAACCCATTTCTACTTAAATATAAGCTACACCTTGATCTGATATATTTTCTTTTATAAAATTTTGAAAATTAACATTCTTATAAAATATTCTAATAACGACGGTATATAAACTAAACAAATTTAAGTAAGGTCCATCGTGGATTATCGATTACAGAACAGGTTCCTCTGAATAGACTAAAATACCGCCAAATTTTTTAAGTTTCAAGAACATAACTACTACTACCTAAGTAATCATTACATTTTAAATAATAGGGTATCTAATCCTAGTTTATCAATAAAATTTACAAGCTTTAATTATTTTATCAAAAATTATTATAAATTTAAAATTTCACCTAATAAATTTATTTTTATTTTACAAAAATCAATTTAACTCAAACTAAATAAATTTATTTGCATTATTCGTATAACCGCGGCTGCTGGCACAAATTTAGCCAATACTCTTCAATATTACTATTTCTAAGTTTCCTTAATTAATAATATTAATTACTGCGACTAATAAAAAATTATTTACTATTAAAATAAATAAAAATTCTCACAAAAATTTACATATAAATTAAACTGATAACAAACTTTAAAGCCAAAATAAAACTTTATATATTAAAATATTTTTTTTTTCATAATTATTTTACAGATATAATATTAATTAATAAATTTATTTAGTAAAAAAATTATCAACTAAATATTAACGTAAATATTAACAGGAAGACTCTATTATTACA